TTTTTCTTAGTCCTAGATTCTATCTTCTCGGAAGATACGAAGGACCAAAAACCCCGACGCGCTTCTTTGTTGTGATGATAATGCCAAAATATCAAGCCGGCTCATTCGTATTTATGTTGATCGTTACAGGCCTCTTAAATGTTCTCTTTCCCTATTTTCTTTGTTTTTATTTATTTGTAAGCGTGGATTGTCTTTTTTTTGTGATAGGAATTCTCTTGTTGAGACCCTACAGAATCGATTGAAACCTCAGATTCATACTAGAACCACGATGAGTCAGTCAATAAAGCCCCAAGCTAACCTCAAAGGTTCCTTGAGTAATAACCATTTGATCATCACTTAGAATCGATGTAATGCCTCAAAAGTCAGAGAAAGATTTGTCCTTTGGTTCAAATAACCACAAACAACAAAAAAGTCTTCGATCTCTGATTCTAACTATTGGGATTTTTTTTAGTTTTTTTAGTGCGGTCGCGAGGTCTGAATAGTTAGGTATGAATCATAGTGCTAATATTTCTTGATCTATTCCATGGATTCCGTGCTCCAGATATTCTAATGAATATCAGACGAGGTAGAACCATCTCTCTGGAGATGACAGACCATTTTCTGTACTATCAATAGGATCCATTTTTACAAGTCACACACTCATATTCCGGAAATACCGAAACAAAGGAATTCCACGGTCGAACTACCCTACCAGAAGATATATTTATAACAGAATATATATATATATATATTAATAACGAAATTAATATTAATAACAAAATGGAATTCTGAAAACAAGAAAAGGAGTTTTGAATATGATACTACACTATAACATATAAGTAAAAAAGGACACGAGTCCCTCTTATGAATACTATGAAGTCCCCAATGATTGAAAAAATCAGTCAAAAGGTTCTGACTGCCTATGTTATATATATATAGATATAGGAACCAATAGTGGTACAAAATCCTGCTTCCCCAACAGGTCTTTGCTGACTGTCGGGGCTACGGTTCAACCTATAAATAGGGATTCGGCGTCTAATGCGACCCACCAAAGAGCATACGGTGTTGATACCGAAAACCCTTCTGAACGAGACTATTCTCTGGAAGACAGGTACGAGGCTGAACATTCTTCTATGGAGGAAGGATCTAACACAGAAGATTCTTCTATAGAGGAAGGATCTGACACAGAAGATTCTGCAACGATGCGGCAAAGAAAACTTCCTCTTAGACACGAATTAATCAACTTCCTCCAATCCAACCCCCTCGAATCCTCTATAGAATATAGAAGGAGTGCCCTTCTATCGCTTTCGATCTCTATCTATTTCTAAAATCGATACAGATTCTAAAATAGATACAGAATAGATGAAAATTGTTTCATTGATTGGAGTGTCGGATATTAGGCTTCTTTTATTTAGGGTACTCAAGACTTGAGTACCCTAAATAAAAGAAGCCTAAGTAAGTTTTTGAAGGTTGAAAATCTTGGGTCTTATGGATCTAATTCATTGAGATTCCGTCCAGTAAAACGGAAGAATTATAAATCTCCAAAAGAATACATAGGAATACTGCAAATAGAGCCATTGCAACACCCATCAAAGGAGTAGTTCCCCATCCAGGAGCCACTTTCCCATATTCCGAATTCAACGGTTTCAATAAAGCCCCTAGAGTTGTTCGTCTTGGACCAGATCTAGAACTACCCTCAACGGTTTGTGTCGCCATAAATAAATACTTTTTTCTTGAGATCTGTTGACTTTGTATACCCTTCCGTTGTAAATAAACGATCTTATCATAGATCCATTGTAGTCTTGAATTTATCTAATAATGGAAACATCAACCCTAGTCACCATCTTTCTCTCTGGTTCACTTGTAAGTTTTACCGGGTACGCCTTATATACCGCCTTTGGGCAACCCTCTCAACAACTAAGAGACCCATTCGAGGAACACGGAGACTAGTCGCAGTAATGAGCCTACCCAATAGGGTAGGCTCATTACTGCAATTGAGATAACGAAAAATCATTTCACCTTTTTATTTTGAGTTGGAACCTTCGGTGGTTCTCGAAAAAAGATAGCGAAAAAAAGGATCCCTAGAGTAGAGACTAAGAGGAATGTATAAACCAATGCTTCCATAGATTCGATTGTGGTTTACAATTATAGCTTCCACATCTGTTCATTTGGTGGGATCATATCCCAGGCAATAGTAAAAAGTCGGTGATCCAAAAATCAAGGTTTCTCTGCTACCCTAATTCAAAAAAAATCAAATAAAAGAGAAAAAAAACCAAAGCAATGTTGTATCAAACTACCTGTCTCCTTGTAGTTGGATCTCCAAGTTTTTGGAATGCTCCAAATTCCACTTGAGCATCCAAATCTGGGTCAATGCCGGCAAAAACATCTCTGAACAAAGTTCTGGCACCGTGCCAAATGTGCCCGAAAAAGAAAAGTAAAGCAAATGACGCATGGCCAAAAGTAAACCAACCCCTGGGGCTGCTACGAAAAACACCATCTGATTTCAAAGTAGCACGATCTAATTCAAAAATTTCACCCAATTGAGCGCGTCTAGCGTATTTTTTCACAGTAGCAGGATCGCTATAACTGACTCCATTGAGTTCACCACCAAAGAACTCAACAGTTACACCGACTTGTTCGACACTATACTTCGACTCTGCCCTTCGAAAAGGAACGTCGGCTCTCACAATTCCGTCTCCGTCTACCAAAACGACTGGAAATGTTTCAAAAAAAGTAGGCATACGGCGTACAAAAAGCTCGCGGCCTTCTTTCTCTCTAAAGATAGGATGTCCTAACCATCCAACCGCTATTCCATCCCCATTATCCATTGAACCCGCTCTGAATAATCCCCCTTTAGCTGGATTATTTCCGATGTAATCATAAAAAGCTAATTTTTCTGGAATTTTAGACCAAGCTTCTGAGAAACTCTGATTTTCGGCTAGGCTAGCGCCAACTCTTCGATATATTTCTTGCTGGAAGTATCCTTGATCCCATTGATACCGGGTGGGACCAAATAATTCGATCGGGGTTGTTGCGGAACCATACCACATAGTTCCAGCAACAACAAAAGCTGCAAAAAAGACAGCAGCGATACTACTGGAAAGTACAGTTTCAATATTACCCATACGTAATCCTTTGTATAGACGTTGGGGCGGACGTACACTAAGATGGAATAGGCCCGCCAATATACCCAATGTCCCTGCTGCAATATGATGAGAAGCTATTCCTCCTGGAACAAAAGGATCAAAACCTTCTACACCCCACGCAGGATTTACAGATTGCACTTTTCCCGTGAGTCCATACGGATCGGACACCCATATTCCAGGACCATACAAACCTGTTACATGAAATGCGCCAAACCCAAAGCAAGCTAGCCCTGAGAGAAATAAATGAATTCCAAAGATCTTGGGCAAATCCAAAGAAGGTTTTCCTGTACGCTCATCACAGAATATTTCTAGATCCCAAAACACCCAATGCCAGATAGATGCCAAGAAGCACAAGCCAGAAAATACAATATGTGCCCCGGCCACACCTTCGTAACTCCAAATACCGGGATTCGTTATAGTGCCTCCTGCTATACTCCAACCGCCCCACGAATTGGTTATTCCTAAACGAGTCATGAATGGGATAACGAACATACCCTGTCTCCACATCGGATCCAGAACGGGATCAGAGGGATCAAAAACTGCCAATTCGTATAAGGCCATCGACCCAGCCCAACCCGAAACTAGAGCAGTATGCATTATATGGACAGAAAGCAACCGACCGGGATCATTCAATACGACAGTATGAACACGATACCAAGGCAAACCCATGGAAAGACCTCTTTCTCAAAAAAATAGACACTATGTAACTTTATCGCATTGGGAGCTATGGATTTCCCACTTGCAATGGATTATCTCGGAGCAGGGGTAAATATTCCATTCCCGTGGGAATAGCGGACCAATTCTGTTTGTAGGAACAAATAGAAACAGATCTATTCTATACCCGATAAGTCTCAATACGCAATGCGGCATTGGTCTGGTTCTATTTTCTATGGACTAATGCTTGGTCTTATTCTATGAACTTTTGAATCTATAGAAAAAAGAAAATCCGAGGCAATATAAGATTAGAACAACAAGAAAAGGCATTTTGACTGGGCTGTTCAATATAATATATATATTATACATTTCTTAATTATACATTAATTTTAAATTTAGAAATATTTGACTCGGGTGTTCAATATAATATATATATTATACATTTCTTAATTATAAATTAATTCAAATTAATTTATAATTTAGAAATATTTGACTCGGGTGTTCAATATTAGATATAATATATATATATTATACATTTCTTAATTATACATTAATTTTAAATTTAGAAATATTTGACTCGGGTGTTCAATATTTTATATATATATTATATATATTTCTTAATTATAAATTAATTCTAAATTTTGAAATATTTGACTCGGCTGTTCAATATTTTTTATATATATATATTTCTTAATTCTAAATTTAGAAATATTTGACTCGTTAGAAATATTTGACTCGGCTGTTCAATATTTATATATATTTATCTAATTGATATATAAATATATATAATAAATATATATATAAATATTTTAATATAAAGTGCCCAGGGAGGCCTCGAGCCTTCCTAGAATGCCCGTTGGTGTTCCAAAAGTATCTTTTCTGATTCCTCTTGGACCCGAAGCCAAAGCCAAAGCCGAAGCCAAAGCCAAAGCCGAAGCCAAAGCCAAAGCCGAAGCCAAAGCCAAAGGCGAAACCAAAGACGAAGACAAAGACAAAGAGGAAGAGGAAAAAGAAGAGCCAATATGGTTAGACTTATAGTGCGACTTGGCACACGTAATGGGTCCTATGGGATTTCCCCATTTTCTTTCCCGATCGAGATATTTTCTCATTCTTCCTACCCACAAAAAAAGTTAGTGTAAGAATTGAAAGTGAGAACGAAAGCTAATTAGCTCAACTAGGAAATTCAGAATTCTATTGTCAATTAGAAGGAAAGAATTTAAGGTTGGCGTGGTTAGACCACGAAAATAAAGAATTCAAGCTCCGCGCATAAAATACCCTATTTATTTTATTGGTCAAATTTAGTATTATTAGACCAAAGAAGCGATTCCAAACGGACAAATATTAGATATTGTCTGCTATAATGCATCAATAGCGATCGAGTAGGTAAATCTTTATCCGGAGTAGATCTTAAACCTAAAAAGATATGAAGAAGCCCATTTAAGTAACAAGAAAATGCCACCATAACATAATTGAAAATCGAATTTCGATCAACTAAAACAAAACCTCAATACAAAGTAAATTCGACAAGTTTCAAATTTCATGAATTCTTTTTGGGGGGAGAAGTGCTCCAAAACTTCTCTTTATTGAAAAATGGAAGAAAAAAAAGTACGCTCGTTAGGAGTTAGAAAAATAATTCGGCTATGAAACAATGAAAAGGGCTGGAATTTACACATTGCAATGTTTTGAATCGTCTGCACCAACCAACGTGCATGTAGGGTTCCGAAAAAAGACAATTTTTTCCTAATCAACCGACTTCATCGAGAAAGATGCCTTTTTTTATGCAACAAGCTTGATTTCGAGACCACGAATACCCTTATGGGTCTCCTACTAGGTCTCAGTAAAGCTGACCGAACCCGGGATTTTTATATGTTTATACACTGTCCCGGCGGATGGATACTATGTGGAATCGGTCTCGTTGGTGTAATGCGATGGGTGCTACCAGACGTCTATACAATAAGCCTGGGGAAGGCCTATTCAATGGGATCCTTGGTCTTGCTCGGAGGACTAAAGTCCGGACGTATAGCATTCCCTTGCGGTTCGAGTCGTGCCAATGCATTTTGATTTTTTTTTATTTGAGAGAAAAAAGAAGACTATGCCTTCGCTATATGGAATATGAATCAAATAATAAGTAATAATAGCATGGCACTTCGAGTTTGATAAGCGCAATTCTTGTTTTTTCATACGATGAGATTCTGTATCGAGAGGGTGGTATGAAACAAAAAGCGTTTCTGATTCGATCTTATCTATCGGGGATCCATTTCAGCGTCACAAACTTTTTGGGTTTAGTACCTTTCCACTATTTAGTGTATGAGAAATTTTGAAAATGAAACAAAAACTGAGCATTTTTCTTAGTTGATTAAATCAACAAGACACTTTGGGATTGCCGAATCGCAGACGCTAAAAATAGATAAAGCAACGGAGCCATCATAGTACTATCCTAGTATTAATATTTCGAAATTCTCTCGAAAGGAAAGGTGGTAACTGGATCATTGAACGACCCTCAGGTCTTAGAAATCCTATTTTTATCTTTCTTTATTCAATGGAAGTGAAATGAAAAAACGGAATTCCATCGTGGAGCCGTATGCAATGCGCAAACACTGCCTGTACGGTTGCTCAACTCTCTCTTTTTGTTTTGTTCTTATACGTTACCTGACCTCTTTCCTTTGCCAAATAGTGAGAAATAGAGGAGTCATTCAGGATGTGATATCATTAGGATAATGATCCACCAACCTAGTTGTTCTTATCTTGGGCTCGCCCTAGGGGAGTTGTACAAGGATGGGGATGAATTTAAAAATCTCCGCAAGCAGGTCACAGGTATTTATAGACAACTAACACCAAAAAAAAGCTGGAATACAGTATATATAGACATGCAGAGAGATTGTTTCTTGACTCCACGCGAAGCTAAAATTTATGGACTTGTTGATCATGTAGGAGTTAGGTCCTATGAACGATACGGGCGGATTTTTCCTTGGTAACAAAGCTCTAAGTCATTCTATATTTACTCTTTTCTTTCTCAAGCCCCACTGGCTTTGCTGAACGAGGCGAAGCAAAAAGTCTGAGATTTCTTGGCATATCACTTTCTGAAATAAGACAAAATGGAGAATACCAATAAAATGTTCAAACGAATCCTACTGACGGGAAAAAACCTTTTCCTGAACCTGGTTACCGAGGGGCAGGGGTTAGGTCCTAAAGTCAAATTAGTCTTCTTCAAAGGATTAAAAGTAATGTTTTGGGACCTATTAAGCTTCAGATTTCGGGGTCCCAATCCACCGGTTCTACCACCCATACCGCTGGAGGTCCGAATCCAACGTGTAGAGGAAGCCTTAGCTTCCACGCGTCTTCTCTTGTCCCAGCGGGAGTCCGAATTTTTCACAAGAATTAACCGGATTGGCCTATTGGGCAACGCGATTCCAAAGAATGAACCTTTGAGAAAGGGTCTCATCAAGTATATAGATGTCAGTCTTAATGAGCATCGAGTTGTGATCGCCTCAAAAACGATTCCCCGCTTGTACTTTAAGATGGCTCTTTTGCAAGAAGCCAGAGTATAGGCTGGACGCGGAATAACAACAAAATGGCAATTGATGAGAAATCCATTCTAGAAAGACTGGCATGGTTAACCGGGGTAAAATGCACGCTATTACACAAGATAGCGTTAGTATTCAAAGTCCTGAATGCTCTGGCTATTTTGAGCAGTACTGCAGACGAAGCTAAAAGTTATGGACTTGTTGATCATGTAGGAATTGATGCCTATGAACGCTATGTTTCCTTGGTAACAAAGCTATAAGAAACAACCGTACAGGCATCGTTTGTGCATTGCATACGGTTGGTTCCATAGGTTTGGTTTATCATAATCCGCCCGTTACCTGACCTCTTTCCTTCGCCAAATCGTTCGACATAGAGGAGGATGATATATCATTAAGATATTGCTCCACCAACCTATTTGTTCTTATCTTGGGCCCAACCTAGGGAAGTTGTATACGGATGGGAATAAAGTAACAATTCTGCGCAACACCCTCAGAAGGCTGTATTATAAACTTCTAATATCGAAGCAGGATCAACTAGGACAGAAATAAAGCATTGGGTCGAACTCTTCTTTGGGGTTAAGGTAAATAGGGATGAATAGTCATCGGCTTCCCAGCGCTCCGGGGCAGCACGATATCGATTAAAGAATCCAGGTCGATTTTTTATTCTAGGTATTTTTTATTCTAGGTAAGGGGCTAATCTTTTTGGTTTTATTCGGCGGTTGCAACCTTCATAGTATCATCTTGGAAATGGTTGACAAAAAGTGTATTGTACGCGTATATATGGGCTTCATAGACGAATAGTCATCGATCCAAAGGATCCATAAAATTCTCCATCGAATCTATTCTATTATGGGATTCACCGGGTAGGATTGATCTAAACTAGTTCTCAAGAAAAAAAGAGTCTCACTTATGCGAATCTTAATTCTTCTAATGCGCCTGTTTATTCTTACTTATTCTTATGCGAATGTTTATTAAAAAGATTCTAGCGAATCTGGTCTGGGAACCATGTTAAAGATTCTAGCGAATCTGGTCTGGGAACCATGTTTAAGAAGATGGCGTGGAAGCTGTTCCAGGCTGTAACGTGGGCCTGAGAGGTCCAAATCCTCCTGAGGTACGGTTGCACAGAATTGAAGAGGCTTTAGAGTTCAACAAAGCTCTCTTGTCCGAACAAGGAAGATAAATTCTTCACAAGAATTAACCGGATTGGCCTTGTTGGAAACTCTATCCCAAAGAATGGTCCTTTGAGAAAATCATAGAGTGTCTGGATAAAACCATATGCGCACATCAAGTTGTGATCGCCTCAAAAGCGATTCCCCGCTTGTACGTAAAGATAGCCCTTGTGGAAGAAGCCAGGGTCAAGCTTGAGCAGGAACAACAAAACAACAACAAAACGAAAATAGATGATAGATCCATGAAAGGGGAGGCTTGTTTAGACACAAAGAACAGGACAACCCCTGTCGGTTATAGTTAGGGACCTGCACAGGGATTCTTTGATGACACCATCAGAAGCCCAAATTCATGGAATTGTAGGGGTTGATCTTATCTTGTAAGGGGGTCTCCCTAGGCGAAGGGTCAAAAGAACCGTAAAATGGAAAAAATAAAAATCCGTGATGTCATTTCGAACTATAAGTCGAATGAACTATAATTTGTTAGTTTCTTTCGGGTAAAATGGGTCAAGTTTCCAATTAGAATCATTCGGTTAGGATCGATCTAAACCAGCCCATTCTGTATATAATTCAGCATGCCAACTATTAAACAACTTATTAGAAACACAAGACAGCCAATCAGAAATGTAAAAAAAACCCGCGCTCTTCGGGGATGTCCTCAGCGTCGAGGAACATGTACTAGGGTGTATGTGCGACTCGTTCAGATCATGAACTGAACTAAAAGAAAGGAGACACTTTTTACAGTATCAAAGATCAGTACCAATGAATAGGATAAAATCAATAAATAGCATAGAGTGGAAGAACTCGATTCCCTGTCTAAAAAAAAAAGACCTTTATTGTGTATGAAATTTATGGTTTACATTGGTACAAATCCGATCACCTCAATTGGAGATGAGAAGCAATTCCCCATTGGTAGCAAATGGTTATCCATTAAGCGGGGGAAATCTTATTTAAAAAGCATAAAAATGATGCTCCTACTCTTGCAAGAACGGACTCACAGGGTCAGCTACCTAACCAACCTTCATAATTAAATGCCGTTACTGTATAGTTAGATCTTATTGTGAAAAGACCTATTACTGGATAATTCATGGGTAGAGCCAAAGAGTGTGAACTATACAAGTTACTAAATAAGGAAGGGGCTCCGGTGTATAGAAAGGACCTCACCGTTTAAAAAGTAACCATAGAAACGATGGAACCCACTATTTTTTATTCATTTAGATTTCTTACTTAAATTGACTTTGACTAGTTTTTTTATAAATTTAATTTTCTATTTCGAGGTGAAATGCCTGGAAAAAATCGTGGTTGGGAAGGTTATCGTAGCAAAAGCCATTGGAATTTTTTTTTTATACATCGGAAAAATCCGTTTTGTTATTAATAGACCGGGAAGGGGGAAAAGAATGACTGAAAGAAAAGAAAGCAATTAGTTATTCATCAAAGTTTCAGTGGATTCAATGACCAGAATTAGACGAGGATATATAGCTCGGAGACGTAGAACAAAAATGCGTCTATTTTCATCAACTTTTCGAGGGGCCCATTCAAGACTTACTCGAACTATGAATCAACAGAAAACGAGAGCTTTGGGTTCTGCTCATCGGGATAGAAGTAGGAAAAAGAGAGATTTTCGCCGTTTGTGGATCACTCGTATAAATGCAGTAATTCGTGAGATTGCAGTAATTAATGAGATTAAGGTATTATATAAATTCTATAAATATAGTATATTTATATACAATCTGCACACGAAGCACTCGCTTCTTAATCGAAAAATACTAGCGCAAATCGCTATATCAAATCGAAATTGTATTTCCATGATTTCCAATGAGATCATTCAGTTTGCAGGGTTATTTTTGCAGCGAAGGGTTTCCCGGAGAATGCACTCCGGGAAGGTGGAGTATAAATTAATAGGATAAGGTAGTCAAAATGAACGAGCACGATTCACTAAAAAAAAATGAATTATTTCTTCCCCGATTCGGATTCTTTTTGGTTTCTTCCGACGTGACAATTCTTGGGTTCTCTCATTTTGCGAACAAAACATCTACCCTACCCGAGTTGGGTCAAAGATTAGAATTTTTAGTCCATTTCCATTGTGACCGTAGGCCGCTTTTTTTTCTGTTTTTAGGACCTTTTTTATTTTTAGGGCGAGGGGTTGACTTGGGTGTTGTTCTTTCAAATGGTTTCTCTTTATCAATAGGAAGAAAAGGTAACAAAGCTAAAATACGAGCTTGTTTTATAGCAAGCGTAATTAATCGTTGTTGTCTCAAGGTCAATCGATTCACTCGTCTAGATAATATTTTTTTTTCGTCACTAAAAAATCGACTAAGTAAAGTTATGTTTCTATAATCAATTCGATCCCCCGATCCAATTGGGGGCAAACGCCTACGAAAAGATTGCTTGGATTTCGATTTCAGAAAAGGTTTCTTGGATTTCAGAAAGGGTTTCTTAGATTTCAGAAAGGGTTTCTTGGATTTCAGAAAAGGTCGCTGGGATTTAGCCATGGGTTATTTAGTCCTTATTTAGAAAATCCTATTTCTGTGGGATACGCCCGAAATAGGATTTGATTTCTTTATATCTCTTATATGTAATTATGTAATTTGTTCTTGTTACTCGGAAGGGTGGCATTCGATTCGATCTATTTCTTTATTTCCCCATGAATTGTATGCTTGTAACAATAGGGGCAGAATTTTCTCAATTCCAATCGACTAGGTGTCTTGTGTCGATTCTTTTGAGTAATATATCTGGAAATGCCCGGAGATTTCTTAGTAACACTGTTTCGGACACAACTGGTACATTCCAAAATAACTCTTACTCTGACATCTTTACGCTTGGCCATGGCCCTCCTTTGCATTTTGGATTCACTCAACTCTTCTAGTTTCAATCCGAAACGAAGAAAAAAAAAGGAAAAAATAGAAGTGGCTAACCTGATTAGAAACGATTTTGTTGCAATCACTAGAGTAATATTAAGAAGTAATACAATGATTTTTAACTCTCAATTATTTCGAATCCCAATAGAGTATTTCATTTAAGTATCTTGTATAATTTTGTTACCCTAAACCCATTCTTTCTAGTTTCGTACTCCCTCTATGAATTCGAGCCTAATCACGAGTTTCGCCGAGGTTAAATCCACTTGGATTCTTTTTCTGTCCTCCTCTCTTTATCCTCAAAAAATGAAAAAAGAAAACAAAGAAAGAGAGAGAGGAAAAGGTATTAGTCACAGATAATTTCTTGTATCGCTAATCTTCTCCATCCCTTCCCATGTCAATAACTAGAATGAAAAAAGGGGAATGTCAAGGCATCCGGGAAGAAACGATTGATCTCTATCAATAGACCTGCTAAAGAACCGAACCATAGAGTACTTAGCACAGGAGCCGCGGAGAGATATGTTTTTAGATCGCGCATTGAAAATCCTCCTTCTTTATTGGAATACATATATGATCAGATGCATAGGTCGTTAAGGATCGCTTGTAGTTTAGTTGTACGCGGACTCCCTAACAAAACCGGAAATATACCATGACCGGGTCAATGTCAATAACACTCAGATTTCCCTTTCGTTAAAACGACAAAAAGGGCGTACCACTCCTACGGACTACGGAGTATTATATTACTGATAAGTATACATTAATACAATACTCCATCTAGTTAATTTAAGTGATACTGCAGTTGTACTGCAGATAACGCAGCTTTCAGTTCTTCTTTTCTGTATAACTCTTCTAGCTCCGCCGTAGTGTCTTGGAGTTGTAAGTCTTTCATGTACAACTGAAACCTGAGGTCGTTTATCAAAGCCTCTTGAGTCTCGATCCGGGGCTGTAGGACTTCCTGTTTAATTCTGTGATTCTCTTGCCAAACTTCGGTTGCCAAGAGCTCTCTGAATTCTAATTCTCGGTTGAGTTCAGCGATTTTTGGGGTTGACCGTCGCGCAAGGTTGCGGTAAGACTCGGCATAGATGCGTTGATTCCGCCGCAGCTTTCTGTGGCTTGCCTCTAAGAGAATGAGTGCTTTTCTAAGTGGGGAGGCGAAGGTTCTTTCGATTGCCCAAAAGAACTCATCCTCGCAATCTTGCAGATCGCGAAGTTCATCGCTAAAGTAGCGGTTGTGTGAGTCCAACCGTAGATTTTGGTCTCTCCACTCCCGCGAACTCCAGTTAGATTCCGAGAAACCCAAGCACTCCTTTTCGGAGCCATGAAACACCTCCGCGATAGTGTTGAGGCGTTTTTCCCCGTTGGGAGATACAGGAATGAAACACGCCGTCGCTGGGACGACGGAAATACAGGTCCAATTGAAGTCATTATCGGCTGAAGTTGCAAATAAAGAGTTTGCATTACCACCAGTGGCTGAGGAGATCCAATCCTGAGAACAGTCAAAAATATTAAAGTGAATGTAGTATAGACAAAAAGGACAAAAAACTTCTTGAATTTTATCAAGATTCCTAGTTGTCTTACTCTTATTTTCAAGAGCCAGAAGATAGAGCATTTCAGTTTTCGAAACGGTTTCTTAGATTTCAGAAAGGGTCGCTTAGATTTATCCATATCCATTAGGGTATTTACTCCTTATTTAGAAAATCCTATTTCTGTGGGATACGACCGAAATAGGATTTGATTTCTTTATATCTCTTATATGTAATTATGTAATTTGTTCTTGTTACTCGGAAGGGTGGCATTCGATTCGATCTATTTCTTTCTTTCCTGATGAATTGTATGCTTGTAACAATAGGGGCAGAATTTTCTCAATTCCAATCGACTAGGTGTCTTGTGTCGATTCTTTTGAGTAATATATCTGGAAATGCCCGGAGATTCCTTTATTTCTAATGTATTATTTCGATAGATAGAGATGCTATGTATTTTATGTTTTTTCTTGGTTTCAGAATTCTGAAGAATTCTTTCGATCTTCTATTTCTATAGAGTTCTCTATGAAATTCGTTCGATTTCAATTCGGAAGGATTTCGATCGGTCGTACCAAAAGGATGTCATTCACAAAATCCTTGTGTTCAGTCTGAACCCGACGACCCCTTTTGGGGGGAGTTTCAAGTGAAGTTAAAAAAACTGAATTCGAAATCGGTAGAAATAGAAACAGATAGACTAGAAACGACATCTCTTATGTCTATAAAGAAATGGCAAGATAGATTGTATCTCAATAGAGAAAGAATGATGTGGAAAACAAGACAGGGATTCTATACAATGACACTGTATACCAATTGAAAGGGATGTAGCGCAGCTTGGTAGCGCGTTTGTTTTGGGTACAAAATGTCACGGGTTCAAATCCTGTCATCCCTACCTATTCTTTCGCCTATGGGCAGTAACGAGAGGTCCGTTGAGATCGATTGAATTTGGACATAGGGACTCTTTCTGTTTATGATACTGTATATATATACAGTCTGGAGGGTACAAAAAAATCCTTTTCTTTGCGATCTTATCTTATCGATGGTGATAAGAAAGCGCTCTTAGTTCAGTTTGGTAGAACGTGGGTCTCCAAAACCCGATGTCGTGGGTTCAAATCCTGCAGAGCGCGGGTCGAATTCGAGTGAAATAACTTCACTAACTTGAACAGCAACCTGAATTCGACCTCCTCTTTTTTTAAGTCCGCAGGAGGTCAATCAAAAACCGAGATGTTAATCTTACTTAATCAAAGGTCCAACTGATCGCTGCGTCTGTATTGTAAATATGCAGTTACGAATAGTCCAGCCAAAGTAATCGGAATTAGACCTAATACAATTCCAAATAGTAAAACTTCAATCATTTCGATTTGTTTGAAAAGGGTAAAAGAGAGAGGGAATATCTATCCTTAAATATTCAGCCGAATTGAACACGACTCTCATCAAGCAAGAATTGACAATTGATGGGGAAAGGCACTCTCGAATCCGAGGAAACATTTTTTTTTCGATTTTTTGTTCATTCAATTCAGTTCAAATAAGTCGTATCTTGCTCATACCAAAAAAGAGAGCCGGGGTTATAGTTGAAGCCACCAATAGAAAGCCAAAATAACTAGTTATAGTAGGCATGAAGGAGCTAAAGGAGATACGTTCTTTTTATATTATACATATGGTTCTAAAACACTTACCTAAGTTTCCCCTTTTGAAAAATACGAGAATACGAAAAAATACCAATTGACAGAATCAGAATCCGTTCCAATTTCAGTTTGATTCATCAGTCATTCTAGGGGACCCAAACAAAGATAGGGCGGGATAAAAAAAAAGGCTGGATTGATCATCTGTGACATCTACCGATTCCACGATTGCAAATCAACAGACTCATTCAGCAACTTCTGAGTAAAGGACTAGGAATAAGAACTTTGTCTCGGAATTTCATTCACAAATGAAACTTACCTTGAATCGCTGTGGAATAAAATTCGAAAATCGTTTCGATTTTGATCATTTCTTTTTCAACTGTATCAATTCTAGGTGCTCTTTTGGAACGAACGACCTTATAACACCTTTTACTTGATTCAAGTAAGTAGTAGGTTCTTTAATCACACATAATCTTTCGAATGAGAAAAAAGTATCACACGATCGATCGAAGAAAGAAAACCTTTCTTTTCTATTTT